CAGTTGCTGTAGCATTATAAACATTATTATTACTCTTGCTCCCGTCGGGATAAATCTGACCCCTTCCCCTGTTCCCGCCTACGTATATAGGATATTTTAAGAAGTGAACATCTTTCTTAGTAGCGGGATCCGGAGAAAGAATAGGAAAGGTAATTTCACTATATTTCTGACCAGGAACGGGGCCTACGACAAGAATATTTTTTTTTGTGGGACGATAGCTTTGAAAAGAAAGATTACCTATCTTTTCTTTAATCTCGGGCGAAATACGATCGGGAGGTGCCAATTCAAAACCTTCGGGTAAAATAAGAACAGCCCCTACATTCAAAGCCCCCTTTTTACCATTACCAAGAACTTGTTTCACTTGCATATCATAAGGAATTCGAACAACTGCTTCAAATACAGTATCGGGAAGTACCGCTTGTGGAACCTCAATATCTACGGGCTTATTAGCTAAATGGCAATTGGCACATACAATACGGCCGGTAGCTTCTCGCGGATTTTCATATCCCTTCTGGGCAAAAATGGGATATGCATTTGAAATCGGTGCTCTAATTATTATATATATCATGAGCAATACGGAAATGGATCGAGTAATCTCTTCCTTTATCCAAGAAAAAGCATTTCTAGTTTGCATGGTCCAATCATTGATCCTCAAAATTTCTACAATAAGATTAGGTAGGTTACTGGCATAGTTCCCTATCCATGATTCTGCTATTTACTGAAATTATTTTCCTAGAATCTAGGAAGAATACGAGTAGAAAGAAATAAGTAAAATTTTGAATGTTTAGCTTTTCTATAAAAAAAAAAACAAACTTTATAATATAATTGTCTCAGTGGATCATTTTTTCAGTCATTCATTGAATGATAAATCACTACAAGCGACGGAGATACCCGATTTAAATAACGGAAAATCCAGTATTTAAAAATTGTATCTAAAATGACTGGAAAAGTGGAAACAAGACCAGATATAATTTGATCATTCTGAGTAAATCCAAAATCTTTATAGACAGAACCAATCATTAGTTCCCAACCATGAGTCGAATGGAATCCTATACATAAATCTGTTAATAAAAGAATAGAAAAAGCTTTTATTGTGTCACTTAAGTTATATATAAATTCTTGAACCCAAGAATTAAGAATAAGGAGTTGTTGATTACCCAGAATAGAATAACCACTTAGAATAAGGAAATAGATTAGATTTGTCGAGAAGTGCAAAATCATATGGATACAATCTTGGTTGTGCGTCTTGATCAATTGGATGCTTTCTTTGTAGATTCCGATACGAAGGTTTTCTAAAGGTGTTTCCGGGTATTCCTTTAGCATTTCATCCAAAAGGAAGAGTTCCTCGAACTCTATGAATTTGTTTAAAATACTTTTTTCTTTAATGAGATTCAAGAAAATTTCGGATTCTTTAGTATTCCACAAATTCGTAACCCAAGATTCCAGACTTTTATTAAATGTTAAAGAGATGCACCAGGGCAAAAAGACTATAGATGTAAGACATAGAAGGGGGATTAATGCTTTCTTTTTTGCCATTTGTCGTCTTTAATGAACTCAGCTTCATCTCATTTGTCAACTATATATGATAATAATATTTCTATCAAGCATAAGTTCTATTACCAGTAATAGAACCCATATATATCCATTTCGAATTTTTTCATAGAAATGGATTATTTATTCTCGCTTTTTTTTTTTTATACAATTATTTCCAATGGTACATCCAAGAATGCGGACAAGTCCCAAGCTGTTTGTAAAATGTTCCGTGGAGTCCTATCATAATAATCATCAACAAGAGTCAAGGGAATGTCCCCCTGTTCTCTGGTGTGCATATAAAGGACACCACTAAGAGGTTCTGGGTTATCGAAAAATTGGAGGGCCAGAATATCTTCCACACGGACTTTGGAAAGAATACGACGATTTTCTCCGGGAAATCCATAACGAAAAAAACGCACCATTCCATTTTTTTTATCGTAAAGATTATAACCACTACCCACATTCCACAAAATTAGAAGCCACCAATGAAAACTTACAAAAAGACCTGAGATTCCATAGAAAGTCAGCGTGACCCCTTGTGGCAAAAAAGGAACTAGAAATTCGGACGAATTGAAAGAGAAAAAATTCCGACCATAATAACTGGAAGCTGAAATAACTAAAACCCCTAATGAACCTAAAAGAGTGAAAGAAGCCCAGAAGAAATTGATTGGTTTTCGGGCCCCAGGTACAGTGTAGAGCCATGCGTCTTCTGCGAAGCGACGCATAAGGTGTCCAGACCCCCAAGAAATTTGTTGTTGAACATAAACCAATAAACCAGCCGTTACAATTAATACTAGGACCACTAAAGGAAAAAAAACATCTATCATAAAATGGGTACCTCAATTTTATATTTGTACCTGTTCTTTTTTATTGATTGTTAGATTAATTTAATATTTTATTTAGATAGTTCAAATTAGATTAGATATATATTAAATTCAACCTAAACCCCCTTTTAAGGCTTATATGATATTAGTATTTTCCTTTTGTGTTTTTTTAATAGAAATAGAATATTATAATTAAGTTATTTTTATTAAAAAATGGAACCGAATAACAAATCCAAGGAAATAAATTTGACTTTATCTAAAAAAAAATATATGCGATTTGTCCCTACTGCCCATATCTAAAAAATCTTATTTTTTTGAACATAAAGAAATAACGAAGCCATTGCAATTGCCGGAAATACTAGGCCCACTAAAGGCACAAAAACGGAAGGTAAGTTTATCATAAAATGGGTACCTCAATTTTATATTTGTACCTGTTCTTTTTTGTTAATTGTTAAATTAATATTTTTTTTATTATTATATTGTAATAAAGATAGTCTATAATCACTAGAATTAATTCATATAGACTTATACTAAGTATAGCTAAATCAACATATATGAATAGATAGTAGATAGATAATAATTACATATTAAATATAATTATATATAATATATATTATTACTCTATATATTGAGTATACATAAAAAGTCATATAATATATATATTAATTAATAGAATATATATAATAATAATATAAAATAGAATATAATAAAATAATATATAATAATAATATAAAATAGAATAAAATAGAATATAATAAACGAAAATATTTAGAATATTTATTTATTAAGAATCATAAAGTACAAAATACAATAATAATTATATTAAATAATTCCTTTATCTTTCCAAAAAAATGAATTCAATTCTTTTCTTTGGAATTTGACTCTAATTCTTATCTTTATTGGATTACAAGAAACTAAATAACTAACTACTTACTCGCGAAAAAAAAACATTTAAGAGTCTGCTTTATTTCTCATTTTGAGTCAAAGGGACGAAACCATGCAACTGAAATAACTCGGTTAGAACGTCCTTTAAGAGATTACGTGGTACGATTGAATCAAATAAGCCCTTTTGGAATAAAAATTCAGCCGATTGTGAACCTTCGGGCACTTCCTTATTCAACGTTTGTTCAATTACTCTTTTACCCGCAAATGCAATGTAAGCATTTGGTTCAGCAATAATGATATCCCCCAACATGCCAAAACTAGCTGTCACCCCACCAGTAGTAGGAGATGTAAGTATCGGTACATAGAATAACTTTTGATTCATTTGATAATCATATAAAGCAGAAGATATTTTAGCCATTTGCATTAAGCTCAAACTTCCTTCTTGCATACGTGCTCCTCCGGACGCACATACTAAAATAAGAGGTAAACGTTGATTGGTAGCATATTCGATCAACCGGGTTATTTTCTCACCGACTACGGATCCCATACTTCCCCCCATAAACTGAAAATCCATAATACCGATTGCTAAAGGAATACCGTTTAGTTGACCTGTGCCTGTTTGAATTGCCTCCATTAATCCTGTCCTTTTTTGATAAGAATCAAGACGATTTTTATAAGGTTCCTCTTCCGAATGAAATTCAATGGGATCCACAGAGACCATGTATTCATCCATAGGATTCCACGTACCTGGATCAATCAAAAGTTCGATTCTATCTGAACTACTAATTTTCAAATGATATCCGCAGTGTTCACAAATATTCATTTTTGATTTCAAAACTTTCTTATAATTTAATCCATAACAATTTTCGCATTCAATCCACAAATGTTTATATTTTTGCGTTTCCTCGAAATTATTAGAACTTTCTAAATAACTAGCATTTGAATCATTCGTGCTAGTTATTATACTAGTACTCTTGCTTTCACCACTATTGCTGACCTTACCAAAAAAGTAACTGTTAAAGTCATTGTATTTGACACTATCACCTAAAATGTAACTATCAATACATATTTGAGAACGAAGATAACTCTCAATGCAACTATTAAAGTTATTATTCCAATTAGATTTTATATCATAAATGTAATGATCATTATTATTATTCCTCTTAGAACCATTCTTCAAATAGCTAGAATTTTTAGAAATAGAGAAAAAACTTTCCGGTTCATTTAGAAAAGATTGATTATTCTCAATCTCCAAAATGTTATTTTCAATAGCAAAATATATGGAATAACTCTTCCTCTTACTATCCCTAACTAAAAAAGTTTTATCAGATAGTAAATTCCGTATGTTACTGCCATCCACTAAATAATCAAAATAGCTGTAACTAGAATTAGCACTATTATGCCAACTTTGAATGTTTTTATCCATATCCGTTTAAAATAGAGTTTTTTTCCTCTATTTAGATGAAAATATATAGAAATATAATAGATGAATAGTCATTCAATGAAACTTCATTGAGTGATTATCAATTTATTTTTTCATATATTATAACTTCTATCTATTATTTGTATTTTATTTTCATTTGTAAGATAAAAAAATCTATTTTTTTTTTTTTTATGGTTATAGAAAACAACATTCTATGACTATGAAAAGAAATCAAAAAATAGGTATTAGGTATGAAGAAAACAAGAGAACAGGGGGATCAAAGAGTTCTATAAACCTATGATAGAAGTTATTCTTATTAAAACCCTCTTAATTTCATTTTCATTAATTGAATTTGGTTTGTTGATTAGGGCAAAGTTCCATAAAAGTTCCTGTAGGTTGAGCGCCTTTTTCAAGGACATTTAGAATAAAGGGAATATTTCAATAAGTTTGATTATTTATTGGATTATAAAAATCCACTTTCCGAATTAGACTATGGATGGTTTCCTTTTTTCTTATTCTTTTTTTTTTTTTCAAAATGTGGAGACAGTTTGAAAATGGTATTTACGTCTTCCAAGATCCTTTAGCTTTTTCTTGAATCTTTTGGTTTATATCTTACTTCGGGATTATTTAATTGTTTCAAAAATGACAGCAACATATCACCCATTTTGTTTCTTTCAAATTACATGATCAATCCCTATCCCCCAAACAATGAATGAGTTCTAGTGGAACAGAACAAACAATGTCGAGCCAAAAGCATCCCGATTTATCTAATTTATATAGATATAATTTATATAGATTAAGATATAGAATATCTTTTATTCTACTAGAAATAATGGCGGATGTCAGAATCCACTGTGCTTTTTAGCACATCGTTTAAAACGATGTTTTACCATAAAATTCTTTTTAGTTAGATCTGGTATTTAATGGATTCTGAAATTGTGCGTAGTCATTTATTCAATAAATATATTTAATATTTAAACTATTATCCACAACAATAAAAATATAATATAATAATATAAATATAAGATTTGAATAAAAAAGACAAAAAAATTGAGTCGCTTATGAATCTACATCTACATATTCATAAGCTATTCACTTTAGATTAGAGACGAATGAGAAAAAAGGGGGGAGTAATCTTTATTCAGATATACAAGACAATACAATTTGTATCCAAATTAGTATATATCATGAATAAATATGATCTGGGACGGAAGGATTCGAACCTCCGAATAACGGGACCAAAACCCGTTGCCTTACCACTTGGCCACGCCCCATTTTTGATTCGACACTAATAAATACTATTATTGGTTGTTCGTCAATTCCAAGTCTAAAGTTATTCTATAGAATAATCTGATCTTATTTTATTCATTTTTTTTAGTTTTAGTACTCAGTTATTCATTTATGAATATTCATAAATATGAATTTATAAGAAATATGAATTGAATATCCATATTTTAATTATTTCTATTTCAATTATTATATTATCCATTTTGAAAATTATTTTCTATTTTTTTATTATATTATATAGATTATATAGAATAGAAAGATAGATAGAAAGATATAGAATAAAAATATTAATCTAGATATATATTTCATATATTCTTTTTTTATAATATAATTTTTTATTTTTTAATATTGAATTGAATTCTTAATATACTTGTATAATCAATTTAAATTATATTAAATTAATTAAATCATATAATATATATATATAATATAAATTAATATAATAAAATACAATAAAAAAAAAAAGCAAAAATACAATTCATTTTTTTAAAGAACAACATTTTTGTTATGCTTAATATCTTTAGCTTGGTCTGTATTTCTATTCACTCTGCCCTTTATTCAAGTAGTTTTTTCTTGGCGAAATTACCTGAAGCTTATGCTTTTTTGAATCCAATTGTAGATATTATGCCAGTAATACCCCTATTCTTTTTTCTCTTAGCTTTTGTTTGGCAAGCTGCTGTAAGTTTTCGATGAGATCTGTAATTTGATATTGAATAATTTCCTAAAAAAATTCAGAATTTATTCGAAAACAAAAATCCCAACATTTTAATATTTTATAAAATCAGATAAGTCTTACAGTGTGAATCCTTGATTCCAATATTGAAATTTTTTGTAATTATTGGTAATGGTTATATAAAGGTTGGACTCTTACTACAAATAAATTTCCTAATTTTTTTATTTCCTCGAAATCACTGTATTTCTTAGAAACTTAGTATCAAAGGAAACATAATGTGAAATAGAAGAGAATCTATTCTCTTTCTCTGTCGTTTTTTTTTTAATAATCTTGGAGATTTTGTAATGCTTACTCTAAAACTATTTGTTTACACGATAGTAATTTTCTTTGTTTCTCTTTTCATTTTCGGATTCCTATCTAACGATCCAGGACGTAATCCAGGACGTGAAGAATAAGAAAATCTTTTTTGTTTTATATTTTTTCCTTACTTGTGCTGGATTTCAAAATATTTTTCGCTTTTCTATCTATTTTACATATTTAACTAGTAAAAACAATTAAAAAAAAACTAGGAAGGAAAACAAAAAAAAGAAGCTCCATCAGTTCAAAAGAAAAAAATGCCAAATCATCAATCAATGGAAAAGGAAAGAGAGGGATTCGAACCCTCGGTACAAAAATTCGTACAACGGATTAGCAATCCGACGCTTTAGTCCACTCAGCCATCTCTCCCTAATTCAAAAAATTGAATTATTATGTTTATTTTATGTTACATCTGATAAACAAAAAGTAGGACTTGAAAAAAAAAAGCCTTCTTTATATCTTATCTCTATTTTTTTTTTCTATTTGATTTTTATTCATTATGATATATAGATATTTTC